TATACAATATGGTGCGAATTTATAACACTATATATTAACACACATCGCCACTTGTTAAAAACGTCAATCGAGCCTTACCTGGTTTAGGGGTTTAACAGGATAAATTAGGACTCTTAGGGCGTGGGGGGTAGGGGGGTTTACCGCGCGCGCGCCACCGGGGGAATCTTAGAGGGAGATGTGAGAGCAGCACCATAGTTATGCACTTGATAGAGATATATGTGGTTATTTCAGGTATGTCATTACAGCATTACATATTAATTTGCTCTTCATAAAAATAGTGCAACCTTGAAAGATTGTTGATTGCCTACATGAAATATGCCAGAGGAAAGTGATCCTAAAAAAAAAAACCCATGCCTATAAAAGAACGCCTTGGCTTGGGGGGTGCTTGCTACGGCGAGGTCCCACCATTAAGTGATGTCAGATATAGTTCACAGTATGAGGGGCTTAGACGTATGGACCTGAAATAGGAACCAGATGCCAGTAATAGTGCAAGTTGTGTGACCCCCACAAGTTTTGTCCCTGATCGTTCAAGGACCGTGTATCTTAAGGTATATAGGGATGGTGGTCTCTTACTACATTAAATAATTGTTTAGCGATTATAGCTGGGGAACGCATAGAAAATGGTTATATGGAGGTATTAGGAATTATACAATTACCCATTTTAAAATAAAATTACTCATGGGTTTGGATATATATGGTTTATGTACGACTTTGTTTAATATTGAGAGCAAAAATGTTTAATGTAGGTTTTATGTTGATATTTTATGTAATGAACTAAACCATGATGTAAAATTATACATAATATGTACTAAAGCATGGTGTTGAATTATGCATATTATGTACTATACCATAGCAAATTAATGCACGTCGAGAGATTTTAATTAAGGGTTACAGAAAATAGTTTAATTAAGAATTCTAGCTTTGGGAGCTAGGGGTGGGAGTTAAAATCTCTTTTTTCTGGCACTAAGAGGGGTCCAACCCTCATTCTCCGGATTACAAGACCGGTACTTTATGGTTAAGCTATTAGAGCATTTAAAAATTAATGATTTTGTTTTCTAATCAACCTATTAATGGGTTAAAGACTAGAAATAGGGAGAAGTATAAGACGGAGGCGATTTGTCCAATAATAATGAAGGGGTGCTCGACCGGTATTCCGCCGATCCAGGTCAGGATGGCGACGTCTGCCACGAGGGCTCAAAAGAGTAGCTGGGAGAGGGGGCGGAAAATAAGGCCCCGCTGTTTTGAGGTGTGTAGTAGGGGAATAACTATGAGTACTATAATAGAGAAGAGTAATGCTAGCACTCCGCCGAGTTTGTTAGGAATTGATCGTAGGATTGCATAAGCAAATAAGAAGTATCATTCAGGCTTGATGTGTGGCGGGGTCACGAGGGGGTTGGCGGGGGTGAAGTTTTCTGGGTCGCCAAGGAGGTTGGGGGAAAAGAGAGCTAAGGAGGTGAGGGCTACGATGAGAATAACAAAACCAAGGAGGTCTTTGTATGAAAAATAGGGGTGGAATGAGATTTTATCGGCATCAGAGTTTAACCCGGTTGGGTTGTTGGAGCCTGTCTCATGTAAAAATAGGGCGTGTAACAGTGTTGCTGCGATAATTGCAAATGGGAGAAGGAAGTGGAATGCAAAGAATCGGGTTAATGTTGCATTATCTACGGAGAAGCCGCCTCAAATTCATTGTACGAGGGCATTTCCTATATAGGGTACGGCGGATAAAAGATTTGTGATTACTGTGGCGCCTCAAAAGGATATTTGTCCTCATGGCAATACATAGCCTACAAATGCAGTTATTATTACTAGTAACAGCAGGATTACTCCAATATTTCAAGTCTCTTTGTAGAGGTAGGAGCCATAATACAGGCCTCGTCCAATGTGTAGATAAATACAAATAAAAAAGAAAGAGGCTCCGTTAGCATGAAGGTTGCGGATAAGTCAGCCATAATTTACATCTCGACAGATGTGGGCGACTGATGAAAAGGCTGTTGAAATGTCTGAGGTATAGTGTATAGCTAAAAAGAGCCCTGTTAGGACTTGTATAATGAGGCAGAGCAGTAATAAGGAGCCAAAGTTTCATCATGCGGAGATGTTTGATGGGGCAGGGAGATCAATTAATGCGTTGTTGGTGATTTTAAATAGGGGGTGGGTTTTTCGGGTGACCATGGTTCTCGTAGTTGAATTACAACGGTGGGTTTTCGAGTCATTAGTCCTGGTTAAAGTCCGGGTGAGAATTATGATATATTTTCTTGATTTGTTTTTGTTAAGTTTAGTGGTGGGGCTGGTAGGGGTTGCTTCTAACCCTGCGCCTTATTTTGCTGCTTTGGGGTTGGCGGTAGCAGGGGGGGTGGGGTGTGGGGTTTTAGTTGGGCATGGTGGGTCATTAGTTGGTTTAATACTATTTTTGATTTATTTGGGAGGAATATTGGTGGTGTTTGCATATTCAGCGGCTTTGGCTGCCGAACCTTTTCCTGAGACATGGGGGGCGGGGTCAGTAAAAGTTTATGTTTTAATATATTTACTAGGGGTAGGGGCTGCGGTGTGATGGTTTTGGGGCGAATATGGGGGATATTGGGTTGTTGATGAATTTAAAGAGTTTTTTATGGTGCGGGGAGATGTAGGGGGTGTTTCTTTAATGTATTCTGTTGGTGGAGTAATATTAGTAGTGTGTGCGTGGGTGTTGCTATTATGTCTTTTTGTAATTTTGGAGTTAACTCGGGGCTTGAGTCGTGGGGCGCTTCGGGCAGTTTAAGTTGTGGACAGTAGTGCAATAACTAGGGCTGTAGAAATAAGATAGAAAGTTAAATAAATTTTAATAATATTAGTATTATTATCAAATATTGAGGAGAGTGTATAATGAAGAGGATGAAGTCCTTTAGGTCCCATTTCTATCCACTGCCGGTCAATTTTGGTGGCTTGTTTTCCAAGGGTAAGATTAAATTTGGGAAGGGAGCGGTGTATAATTGAGGGAAAAAATCCTAATATGTTGGAAAAGCCGTGGGGGGTTAAAAGGGAAATAATTTTGATTTGTTTGGAGGCTGTTGTGGCCAATGTTAGGGCGATGATAAGGCCTAGAATTGTTACTATTAAGGCAGCCATTTTAAGAGGGAGGGGCATTGTTATAACAGGGGCTTTGTGTGGTAAAAAGTTTAAGGTAATAATTAGGCCAGCGATGATACTTCCTCAGGCTAGGCGTTCGATAGGCATAATTATTATAGGGTTATTTTCATTGATGGGTGATAAAGTTGAGAAGCGGGGGGACCCCATAGTTACAAAAAAGATTACTCGGAGGCTGTAGACTGCAGTAAATGAGGTGGCAACTAGTGTTAAGGCCAGGGCTCAGGCGTTTAAGTAGGAGGTATTGAGGGCTTCAATGATTGCGTCTTTTGAGAAGAAGCCTGTTAGGAAAGGCATGCCTGTAAGTGCGAGGCTGCCAATAATAAGACATGAGGAGGTGACAGGCATTAGTTTATGTAGTCCTCCTATCTTTCGGATGTCTTGTTCATCATTAAGACTGTGAATGATTGAGCCGGAGCATAGAAAGAGTATAGCCTTAAAGAAGGCGTGAGTGCAGATGTGCAGGAAGGCTAGTTGGGGTTGGTTTAGTCCAATAGTAACTATCATTAAACCTAGTTGACTTGATGTTGAGAATGCTACGATTTTTTTGATATCATTTTGGGTGAGGGCGCAGGTTGCGGTAAATAGGGTTGTTAGGGCACCTAAGCATAGGCAGGCAGTAAGAGCTGGCTGGTTATTTTCTATTAGGGGGTGTAGTCGGATTAACAGGAAAATTCCTGCAACGACTATTGTGCTTGAATGTAGTAGGGCAGAGACTGGAGTAGGGCCTTCTATTGCTGATGGTAGTCAGGGGTGCAGCCCAAATTGGGCGGACTTCCCTGCAGCAGCTAGGATAAGGCCTAGCAATGGTATAGTTATGTTAAAATCTTTAGATAATAAAAAGATTTGTGGAATTTCTCAGGAGTTGAGGTTTGTTGCAATTCAGGTGATGGTTAAAATTAGTCCCACATCTCCAACTCGATTATAGATAACTGCTTGAAGGGCTGCTGTATTAGCGTCAGCTCGGCCGTGCCATCACCCGATTAGTAGGAAGGATATGATGCCGACGCCTTCTCAGCCGATGAAGAGTTGAAATATGTTGTTGGCAGTAACTAAAATAATTATTGCCACTAGAAATATTAGTAGGTATTTGAAGAATCGGTTTAAGTAGGGGTCTGAGTGCATATATCATAGTGCAAATTCTAGAATAGACCATGTTACATATAGGGCAATAGGGGTAAAGATTAGTGAATAGTGGTCAAATTTGAAGCTAATGTTGATATCAAAGTTTATAATATTTATTCAATTTAAAGTGGTAATAATACTTTCTGTCCCTTGGTCTAAAAAAATGATAAGGGGGATTATATTAATGAAAAATGCGGTGCTTACGGCGGCCTTGGCGTGTTTTAGGGCCCACTTTTGGTTTAAGGGGTTTGGGGTTAGTGTTATTATAAGGGGCCATACCAAAATTATTAAGGTAAGGAGTAGGGTGGTAGTCATAATAGTATTTACCATAGCTTATACTTGGAGTTGCACCAAGAGTTTTTGGTTCCTAAGACCAATGGATGAGCTGTTATCCTTTAGAAGCTGAATGAGCCATGGAATTTAACCATGGTTATAGGGATTAGCAGTCTCTATTGTTTCAGGCCTCTTTCGGTGAATAAGGGGGGTTTAACCCCTGTTTCTAGAACCACAATCTAGTGTTTTGTATTAAACTATATCTACAGTATCATCATCCTCACATGATTTCAGGTTTTATGATGAGGAGGGCAACGGGTATAAGGTGAAGAGTTACTAGCAGGTGTTCTCGTGTGTGAAATGGTTGTAGATTAATGATGTGTTGGGGGAGCGGGCCTCGTTGAGTCATTAAGAAAAGGTATAGGGAATAAGCTGCGGTAATGAGCGTGCCGGCCCCGGTTAAAATTAGAGTCCAAGGGGATCAATTAAATAGTGCAGTAATAATTACAAGTTCCCCTATTAAGTTGGGTAGAGGGGGGAGGGCTAGGTTTGCTAGGTTGGAGAGGAATCATCAAACAGCTGTTAATGGAAAGATAATTTGTATTCCTCGTGCTAGAATTATTGTTCGGCTGTGGGTGCGTTCATATGTAGTATTGGCTAGACAGAATAGGGCAGATGAAATTAGACCGTGGGCAATTATTAATACGAGGGCGCCAGTAAAACCTCATGGGGTTTGAATTAAAATTCCCCCTGCAACCAGGCCTATATGACTAACAGAGGAGTAGGCAATTAGTGATTTTAAGTCCGTTTGTCGTAAGCAGATGGAGCCTGTTATTAATACACCTCATAGAGCTAGTGCAATAATAGGATAAATCATGTCTTGGGATAATGGGTCTAGTATAACCATTATTCGTATTATACCATATCCTCCAAGTTTTAGTAGGATGGCTGCTAGTACTATAGACCCGGCTACTGGGGCCTCTACGTGAGCTTTTGGTAGTCATAGATGAACGCCATATAGAGGCATTTTCACGAGGAAAGCAAGTAGGCAGCCTGCTCATCAAATTTTGTCTCCTCAGGAGTTGAGTGCCAGGGGCTGTGAGTATTGAATGATGGTTATTGAAAGAGAGCCTGTAGTTTGGTGAAGGAGGAGTAGGGCAACTAGAAGGGGCAGGGAGCCTGCCAAAGTATAAAACAGAAAGTAGGTTCCGGCGTTGAGTCGTTCGGCCTGATTGCCCCAGCGGGTAATAATAATTAGGGTGGGGATAAGGGTTGCTTCAAATATAATATAAAATATAATGATTTCAGTAGCTCCAAATGCTATGATTAAAAAGGCTTGTAGTGAAGTTAGCAGGGTGATATAGTTTCGTTGGCGGGTGATGGGTTCAGTTTTAATGTGGTTTTGGCTGGCCAAAATCATAAGAGGGAGTAATCAGCAGGTAAGCACTAGTAGTGGGGTCGATAAGGGGTCTGTGCCCATATATAGATTAGAGGAAATTCAGCCCGTTTCTGAGGATCAATTAATTCAATTGAGGCTGGCTAAGGCGATAATTAAGCTATAAAGGGTTGTAGTAGTTCAGAGTCATTTTGGGGAGGAGAGTCAGATTGTAGGAAATAGCATGATTGTTGGAATTAAAATTTTTAGCATTGTAGTAGATTTAAGGACTGTAGGCGGTCTGTTCCGTGAGTTCGGGCTGTGGCAACTAGTAGAGCTAGGCCTGCACTAGCTTCACAAGCTGAAAAAGCTAGTAGTAGAATAGGAGCTGCAGAGAAGGCAGTTGATTCTAGTTGTAATATTCATAGGGCGAGAGCAATAAATAGAGATAGTATTATGCCCTCTAAACATAACAGGGCGGAGAGCAGGTGGGTGCGGTGAAATGCTAGTCCTGTAAGTCCCAGGGTAAATGCTAAGGTGAAGCTGAAGTAAGCTGGTGTCATAAGGGGACCGCGGATTTTAACCGTGGTTTTCTGAGCCGAAATCAGAGGTCTTGTATTTGGACTAGTCCCCTATTCAGCTCATTCTAGGCCTCCTTGTTTTCATTCATAGACTAGGCCTAGTGTGAGCATAATTAAAATGGTGGCGGCTCATAGAAGGGTGTGGGTTGGGTTTAAAAGTTGATTGCCTCAAGGGAGGGGCAGGAGGAGGGCAATTTCTAGATCAAACAACAAGAATAGAATAGCGACTAGGAAAAACCGTAGAGAGAAGGGTAGGCGTGCAGATCCTAGCGGGTCAAAGCCGCATTCATAGGGAGATAGTTTTTCTGCGTCGGGGTTTATTTGGGGTAATCAAAATGATACTATAGCTAAAATAATAGAAAGGAGTATGGTGATAAGTATGGTTACTATAATTAAGTTCATTATCTTTCCTTGGGGTTTAACCAAGACTGGATGATTGGAAGTCATTTGTACTAACTTTAATACTAGAAAGATAGGAGCCTCATCAGTAAATAGAGACGTATAAGAAGAGCCATACAACATCTACGAAATGTCAATATCAGGCGGCTGCCTCAAATCCGAAATGGTGGTCTGATGTAAAGTGATATTGGATTTGTCGAAGGAGGCAAATGGCAAGGAAAGTTGAGCCAATAATAACGTGGAGTCCGTGGAAGCCTGTTGCTACGAAGAAAGTTGAGCCATAGACTCCGTCTGCAATGGTGAAGGGGGCTTCATAATATTCTATGGCTTGAAGGGCGGTAAAATAAAATCCAAGGATGATTGTTAGGGCAAGAGATTGAACTGCTTGTTTGCGTTCTCCTTCTATTAGGCTATGGTGAGACCATGTTACGGTTACACCAGATGCTAATAGGACAGCAGTATTAAGGAGGGGCACTTCAAAGGGGTCTAAAGGGGTAATGCCAGTAGGGGGTCAGCATCCTCCAAGGTCTGGGGAGGGGGCAAGGCTAGAGTGGTAGAAAGCTCAGAAAAATCCTAAAAAGAAGAATACTTCAGAGGTAATAAATAGAATTATTCCATATCGCAAGCCTTTTTGAACGGGTGGTGTATGGTGCCCTTGGAAAGTACCCTCCCGAATAATGTCTCGTCATCATTGGCATATAGTAAGTAGTGTTAGGATTAATCCTAGTGTTATAAGAATAGCTGAATGGAAGTGAAATCAGATTGCTAGGCCTGAGGTTAATAAAAGTGCAGCAATTGCCCCGGTTAGGGGCCATGGGCTTGGGTCAACCATATGATATGCATGTGCTTGGTGGGCCATTATACGTTTTCTTGTAAATATAGGCTTAAGAGGAGAATAAACACATAGGCTTGAATAACTGCAACTGCGACCTCTAGGAGTGTTAATAATACTAAAAGGGTAGCAGTAAGGGTTGCTACTGTGGTTATTAGGGGCATGAGGGTAATAGTTGCTGTTGAAATTAGTTGAATTAATAGGTGGCCGGCTGTAAGGTTGGCCGTAAGTCGGACCCCAAGTGCCAGGGGACGAATAAATAGGCTAATAGTTTCAATAATAATTAAAATTGGGATTAGGAGGGCTGGGGTTCCTTCCGGCAGGAGGTGGCCGAGGGCTACAGTGGGCTGAGTTCGGAGACCAATAATAACTGTGGCCAGTCATAATGGTACAGCGAGTCCTATGTTTAGGGATAGTTGTGTAGTGGGGGTGAATGTATATGGTAGAAGTCCTAGTATGTTTAGGGTAAGAATAAAGATTATAAGTGAAGTTAGGATTAATGCTCATTTATGTCCTCCTGGATTTAGTGGGGTGAGTAGTTGTTGTGTAAAAGTTTTGATAAATCAGTTTTGTAGAGAAATTAGTCGGTTATTTTGATATCGGCTGGTTGGAGCAGGAATTAGAATTCAGGGAAGGGTAAGTGCAATAGCAATTAATGGAATGCCCAGGTGTGTGGGGCTTATGAATTGATCAAACAGGTTTAGTGCCATGGTCAGGTTCAGGTGTCTGATTTAAGGTCTTTGGCATTTAGTGTTGTGATTTCATTTGTGAAGGTGTGTTTTAAAACTTTATTTGGAATTACTGTTAGGAAAATTAGTCATGAGAATACAAGGATTATGAATCATGGGGCGGGGTTTAATTGTGGCATATCATTAGAGGCGGTTGGGGGCCGCCAATCTTTAGCTTAAAAGGCTAACGCTAATCCCTATTTAGCTTTCTAGTGAGGTGTCTTCAAGTATTAGGGAGGACCAGCTTTCAAAGTGTTCTAGAGGGATGGCTTCTACAACAATGGGCATAAAACTGTGGTTGGCGCCACAAATTTCGGAGCATTGTCCGTAAAACACTCCGGGGCGGGAGGTAATAAAGGATGTTTGATTTAGTCGTCCAGGGACTGCATCCATTTTAATACCAAGTGCAGGTACAGCCCAAGAATGTAAAACATCTTCGGCTGAGATTAGTACTCGAATTGGGGATTCTATGGGGACTACTATTCGGTGGTCTGTTTCTAGCAGTCGGAATTGTCCGGGGATGAGGTCTTGTGTGGGGATCATGTAGGAGTCGAAGGCTAGATTTTCATAATCAGTATATTCATAGCTTCAATATCATTGATGGCCTATGGCTTTTACTGTTAGGTGTGGGTCATTTACTTCATCTATTAAATAAAGAATTCGGAGGGAGGGGAGGGCAATTAAAATAAGAATTACTGCTGGGAGGATAGTTCAAATAATCTCAATTTCTTGAGAGTCCAGAATATATTTATTGGTGAGCTTAGTGGTTACTATAACAACAATAATATATAAGACTAAGGTGCTAATTAAGAAAACAATTATTAAGGCATGGTCGTGGAAGTGCAGAAGTTCTTCTATTACAGGGGAGGCCGCGTCTTGGAATCCTAGTTGTGAGGGATGTGCCATTAAGCTGTGAGGCTTAAGATACGTAGGATTTTAACCTACAGTTTTGCCTTGACAAGGCAGGGTACTTTAATTATACTAGTATCTTATAGAAGAAAGTGGCAGAGCGGTTATGTGACTGGCTTGAAACTAGTTTATGGGGGTTCGATTCCTTCCTTTCTCGTTAATTTGTTTGTACTTGTACGAAGGCCGGCTCTTCAAATGTATGATAGGGTGGAGGGCATCCGTGTAATCACTCTACGTTTGTTGTGGTGAGTTCTACAGATAGTACTTCTCGTTTAGCGGCGAAGGCTTCCCATAAAATATATAAGAATATTACAACTGCTACCAGGGATACTAGGGATCCAATAGAGGAAATGATGTTTCATAGTGAATAAGCGTCAGGGTAGTCCGAGTACCGTCGGGGTATTCCGGCAAGGCCTAGAAAGTGTTGTGGGAAAAAGGTAAGGTTTACTCCTACAAATATTGTTCCGAAGTGAATTTTTGTTCAGGTACTATGCATTGTATACCCTGTAAACAGGGGGAATCAGTGTACGAAAGCCCCCATAATGGCAAAGACGGCACCTATTGATAGTACATAATGGAAGTGGGCCACTACATAGTAGGTGTCATGTAATACGATATCTAAAGATGAATTAGCTAGAACAATCCCAGTTAGACCTCCGACGGTAAATAGAAAAATAAATCCTAGGGCTCACAATAGGGGGGTTTCTCATTTAATTGATCCTCCATGTAAGGTGGCGAGTCAGCTAAACACTTTTACTCCGGTTGGGATTGCAATAATTATTGTTGCGGATGTGAAGTATGCTCGGGTGTCTACATCTATTCCTACCGTGAATATGTGGTGGGCTCATACGATAAAGCCTAGAAGGCCAATAGCTATTATAGCTCATACTATTCCTATATAGCCAAAGGGCTCTTTTTTGCCGGCGTAGTAGGCAACAATGTGGGAGATCATGCCGAAGCCTGGTAAAATTAGAATATATACTTCTGGGTGTCCAAAGAATCAGAAGAGGTGTTGGTAAAGGATAGGGTCTCCTCCGCCTGCGGGGTCAAAGAATGTAGTATTTAGATTACGATCAGTTAGAAGCATTGTAATGCCCGCGGCTAAAACTGGGAGGGACAATAGTAGAAGGACAGCTGTAATTAGGACGGCCCAAACAAATAAGGGTGTTTGGTATTGTGAAATTGCAGGGGGTTTTATGTTAATAATGGTTGTAATAAAATTGATAGCCCCTAGAATAGATGAAACCCCTGCAAGGTGGAGGGAGAAGATGGTTAAATCTACGGAAGCCCCTGCATGGGCAAGATTTCCGGCAAGAGGGGGATAAACAGTTCACCCTGTTCCGGCGCCAGCTTCAACTCCGGAAGAGGCAAGGAGTAAGAGGAAGGAGGGTGGGAGGAGTCAGAAGCTTATGTTATTTATTCGGGGAAAGGCCATATCTGGGGCGCCAATCATTAAGGGTACGAGCCAGTTACCGAACCCCCCAATTATTACTGGTATTACTATAAAGAAAATTATTACGAAGGCGTGAGCGGTAACAATAACATTATAAATTTGGTCATCGCCTAGAAGAGCTCCGGGCTGAGCTAGCTCTGCACGGATAAGCAGGCTAAGAGCGGTGCCAACTATTCCGGCTCAGGCACCAAATACTAAGTAAAGGGTGCCAATATCTTTATGGTTGGTTGAGAAAAATCAGCGTGTGGTTGTCACAGGTAGGATGGCCGAGAGTTAGGCGTCGGATTGTAGCTCCATGAACAAAGGTTAAAGTCCTTTTCCTATCACCAGCCCCGTGGTGAATTACACATTAGATTGCAAATCTAAAGAAGTAGGTAGAACGCCTACCGGGGCTTTCCCCGCCTTTTAGCCGGGAGGCGGGGAAAGTAGATGAATGCTCGCTGGCTGGAGCGTCTAGCTGTTAACTAGGAATTTGTAGGATCGAGGCCTTCTCATCTAGGAGGGCTTTAGCTTAATTAAAGTGTCTGGGTTGCATTCAGAAGATGTGAGATAAAGTCTTGCAAGTCTTATACAGGGATTAGGAGATTTTCACTCCTACTTAAAGCTTTGAAGGCTTTTGGTCTGATGTTATCCTAAATCTCTAGTTGGTTAGTGTTTGGGCCAGAGGGGTAAGGGGGAGAAGTAATAGGGCTATAATCATTAGGGCAGCTAGGGGGACGGCGGTTTGCGTATTTTGTATGCGCCAGGGGGCGGAGGAATTGTTTGTGTTGGGAGAAATTGTTAGCGTTATGGCGTAGCAGAGCCGGAGGTAGAAGTATAAACTTAATAGGGCGCTGAGTGCTATAATAGTTGCGGTGAGGGGGAGCTCTTGTAGGGTAAGTTCTTGTAGAATTAACCATTTTGGCATAAATCCTGATAGGGGAGGGAGCCCTCCTAGTGATAGTAGTGTGAGGGCAGCTATAGCTGTGATGGTTGGGGATTTGGTTCAGCCTATTGCTAGGGTATTAATTTTTGTGGTATTTATTAATTTAAATGTTAGGAAGGTTGCTGATGTCATAATGATGTATATAATTAATACTAGAGTGGTTAGTTGTGGTTTATATTGTGTAATAGCAATTATTCAGCCAAGATGCGCGATTGATGAGTAGGCCAAAATTTTTCGTAGTTGGGTTTGGTTCAGGCCCCCTCAGCCCCCAGTAAATACAGATATTAGCCCGAGGGCTGTTAATAGGAAGGGGTGGGTAAGAGGGGCTATTTGAATAATTAATGCAAAGGGGGCTAGTTTTTGTCAGGTGGCCATAATTAGTCCGGTAATTAGATCTAGGCCTTGTATGACGGGGGGCATTCAGAAGTGTAGGGGGGCCAGACCTACTTTAAGAGCGAGTGCTATAGTAACTAAAAGGGCTGCGGTAGGGTTGGTTAAACAAGAGATGTTTCATTCTCCTATAGTTCAAGCGTTAATAGTGCTGGCAAACAGAATAGTTGCTGCGGCTGCGGCTTGGGCTAAGAAATACTTGGTGGCGGCTTCTACTGCTCGGGGGTGGTGGTGTTGGGTTATCAGGGGTAGAATCGCTAGGGTATTAATTTCTAATCCCATCCAGGCTAGTAGTCAGTGGGAGCTCATGAAGGTGAGGGTTGTGCCTAGGCCCAGGCTTGATAATAAAATTGTAATGACATAAGGGCTCATTGGTAAGAGAAGGGGTTTAACCTACATTTTTGGGGTATGGGCCCAAAAGCTTAATTAGCTGATCTTACTAGGAAGTGGTGTAATGGAAACACTTGGAGTTTTGATCTCCATAATTTGGGTTCAAGTCCCTTCTTTCTAAGGAGCGGGAAGGACTTTAACCTTCATTTTTCACTCTATCAAAGTGGTCCTTGGGTGTTCAGGCACGGCTCCATTATAGTTGGGGGGGCAGGCCTATAAGTGCAATAGGGAGGGCAGCATGTCATAAAATAAGGGCTAGGGTCAGGGGTAGGAAATTTTTTCAGACTAGGTGTATGAGTTGGTCATATCGGAAGCGTGGATAGGAGGCACGAATTCATAAAAAGAGGATGGAAAGTAGGGCTGCTTTTATTATAATATTAATTGAGGCTAATTCGGGGGCGTATGGAAAATGTGTTGATCCTAAAAAGAGGATGGTTGATAGTGTATTTATTAATAAAATATTGGCGTATTCGGCCAGGAAAAATAGTGCGAATGGGCCTCCAGCGTACTCTACATTGAAGCCTGATACGAGCTCTGATTCTCCTTCTGTGAGGTCAAAGGGGGCACGATTTGTTTCTGCTAGGGTTGAGATGTATCATATGGCGGCTAGAGGTCAGGCAGGGATTAGGAGTCAGATGATTTCTTGTGTTATATTAAATATTTGGAGGGTAAAGCCTCCTGTAAAGATGATAATTGATAGGAGAATTAGGCCAAGGCTAACTTCGTAAGAGATGGTTTGGGCAACTGCTCGGAGGGCCCCAATGAGGGCATATTTTGAATTAGAGGCTCAGCCTGAACCGAGGATAGAATAAACTGCTAGGCTGGAGAGGGCTAAAATGAATAGCATACCGAGGTTTAGATCAGTTATAGGGTAAGGGAGGGGCATGGGAGTTCATAATATTAGTGCTAGGGTAAGAGCTAGTATGGGGGTGGCGAGAAAAAGGAGAGGGGAAGAAGTTGAAGGGCGGATGGGCTCTTTAATAAATAATTTAATACCATCTGCAATGGGCTGTAGAAGTCCGTAGGGGCCTACAACATTTGGGCCTTTTCGTAGTTGCATATAGCCTAGGACTTTACGTTCAACTAGGGTTAGGAAGGCTACCGCTAGTAAAACTGGCACGATGTAGAATAGGGGATTAATGATGTGGGTAATTAAAGGGGTTATCATAATTAAGAGGAGGATTTGAACCTCCGGCTGAAAGGGCTTAGGTCTTTTGCAATTACCGGGCTCTGCCATCTTAATAATCTTATCTTGATGAGGGGTTGTGGCCCCCCTTTATTTAATTTAGTTGGTGTCATTAAGTTGGGGTAGGGCGTGCCGGTAGCATAGGCCCTCTTTTTCCGGTCCTTTCGTACTAGGAAAAGTGGCATTACAGATAGAAACTGACCTGGATTACTCCGGTCTGAACTCAGATCACGTAGGACTTTAATCGTTGAACAAACGAACCCTTAATAGCGGCTGCACCATTAGGATGTCCTGATCCAACATCGAGGTCGTAAACCCCCTTGTCGATATGAACTCTGAAAGGGGATTGCGCTGTTATCCCTAGGGTAACTTGGTTCGCTGGTCGGCGGGTGGCCGGATCTTTTGGTCAGAAATTCTGTGACTTAGAGGTGTTTCTCTTGGTTTTGGGGAGGTTGCCCCGGTCCGCGTGGGAGCTTTATTTTCTCCCGTGGTCGCCCCAACTGAAGACTGGGATCAGGTGCTATTTAGTTTAACTGGGTTCTTGACATAGTTGATCTTGTATCTTAAGCTCCAAAGGGTCTTCTCGTCTTGTATTTGTATGTCCGCTTCTGCACGGGCAGATCAATTTCATTGACTTGAGAGGGGAGACAGTTAAGCCCTCGTTCCACCATTCATACAGGTCTCTATTTAAGAGACAAGTGATTGCGCTACCTTCGCACGGTCAAAATACCGCGGCCGTTTAACATGTCACTGGGCAGGTAAGACCTCCTATACGTTGATTTTTGCAGGAGGCGATGTTTTTGGTAAACAGGCGAGGCTTATGTTTGCCGAGTTCCTTCCTTTTCTTTTAGTCTTTCCTATATTTGCCTTCCGGTGTGGGATTAACGATATGGTTGTATGAAAATTTCTTGTTATTTAATATAATCATAGTGCCCTCTTTAATTGGGTTCGTTAATTGCTAGTGGGGGGTCCGATTTAGCGTACACGTAGGCTAGGAGAAGGGGTTTTCCTTCTTATTACTCATTTTAGCAGTATCTCTTCCATGTACACATGGAGTGGCCTAATATTATTTAGGGGTATAAGATAAAATATTTAAATAATAGATTGTGGTTCGCTGGAGCTTTAACGCTTTCTATACAGGTGGCTGCTTTTAGGCCCACTGGAGCGGTGTATCTTATTTAGTATAATCTTTAACCTCCTGGGGAGGTTGTATCCTGTTTCAAAGGGGCTGTACCCCCTTTGACTAACTCTCGCATATTTCTCTAGTTCTTAAAATAAGAATTGTTTGTGAGATGAGGAGTGTGAGGCTAAACTTCTATTTATTTCTTAGGCAACCAGCTATAACTAAGTTCGGTAGGTTTATCACCTCTACCCGGAGGTCTTCCCACTCTTTTGCCACAGAGACGGGTTGGCTCTAATTAATAAGCTGCCTCGGGGTAGCTCACTTAGTTTCGGGGGCTTGAACTAAAGTGCGCTTTGCTCGGGGGACTGGCTAAATCATGATGCAAAAGGTACGAGGGCTAGTCTCTGCTTTCTGGTGCTTTAATGATTTATTTCATTTCTCTTTCAGCGTTCCCTTGCGGTACTTTTATTATTGCTTTGGGGTCCTTTTCTGTCACACATACTTAGGTGGTAAAATGTTTTAATTTATAGCATTGTGGTTTTAAGATATTTTAATGGTTTTATATATTTAGGTGGTTAAGCTAGCTGTTTAGCTCAGGGCGATCCAACTTGCATGGATGTCTTCTCGGTGTAAGGGAGATGCTTGACTGTCTCAGCCACGCTCTGATTACTCCAAGTACACCTTCCGGTACACTTACCATGTTACGACTTGCCTCCCCGTATTGACATTTAATGTATTAGGAATATTATATGGTTGTGTTGGGGAGAGTGACGGGCGGTGTGTGCGCGTCTCAGAGCCTAATTCAAAAGAACTCTCTATTTGCTTTTTACTACTAAATCCACCTTCAGGCATCTTTTCATGGTGCCATTCGTTTGTATTCTAGATGTAGAAAATGTAGCCCATTTCTTCCCACTCCATACGCTACACCTCGACCTGACGTTTTTGGGTGGGCCAATTTTGCTTACTGCTAGGCCTTCATAGGGTAAGCTGACGACGGCGGTATATAGGCGGGGATAACAAAGAGTGGTGAGGTTTAACGGGGGGTATCGGTTTTAGAACAGGCTCCTCTAGGTGGGTCTGAGACACCGCCAAGTCCTTTGGGTTTTAAGCTGTGCTCGTAGTACCCGGGCGGATGTGTATGTAATAGTACATCTGGGTTTAAGGCTAAGCATAGTGGGGTATCTAATCCCAGTTTGTTTCTTAGCTTTCGTGGGGTCAGGAGTGTTTTAAAGCTACTTTCGTGTAGGGGCCTCGTGCCCCCGGAGTGCGTATGACGGCTTAGGGGGTCTTTAGCTTTATTTATTTTTACCCTTAACCACTCTTTACGCCGTGGCTAGCAACTGGGGTCCTTCGTATAACCGCGGTGGCTGGCACGAATTTTACCGGCCCTGATAGCCGTAACTAAGTCAAGTTTGCACTTATGGCTTAATGTTTATTACTGCTGAATTCCCTTGGGGGAGTGGCGTAGCAAGGCGTCTTGGGCGAAATGAAAGTGCGCCTGATGCCCGCTCCTCATCCCCGGGTAGGGGATTGAGGGCATTCTCACGGGGGTGCGGAGACTTGCATGTATAAATTGGGCTAAAGTTGATAGTAAAGTTAGGACCAAACCTTTGTGCTTGCGGAATGTTGTCAAAATTCATCTTGATATCTTCAGTGTCATGCTTTGGCTTAAGCTACGCCAGC